GTTTTGACAGATACATCTCGACAAAACTACTTAAGCCATAACATAAAAATCCATTGTGCAAGAACCTTTAGGTCCATTCTTTTTTTTATTTTTTAGATACTTTACCGGAAAAAAAAGAGTAATAAGAAATGAAATTTTTATGTTTGATCTTGTTTCAATAACAAGTATTTTTTTTTCAGATCAAATAAATCAATTTTTCCAGGATTCATGGGAACAAAAAAGGCCCGGCTAGGTATTGACCTGGCCGAGCGGAAAAACAAGTTATTTCTATTTTATTTATTAGTTATTAGAATATTTGAATTCTAATATCTAATAATAGAATATATTAATTATTAATTTCGATTATTTTTTATATTATTTTTAGATTATTTTTCTGAATTGAATATTGAATAAAATAAAAAATAATAAAATATATAAATAAATATACAATAAAATACAATTACAATAAAATACAATATAAATAAATATACAATAAAATACAATATAAATAAATATACAATAAAATACAATTACAATAAATATAATTATTTATATAATTAATATAATTTATATAATTAATATATATAAATATATATATTAATATTAATTAGATTAATTAGAATAGAATATTCGAATTAAAAATAAGAATAAAAAAAGAAAGAGAGATAAGATATAAAATTTCGAATTAAAAATAAGAATAAAAAAAGAAAGAGAGATAAGATATAAAATAAAGAAAGGCCCTTTTCAATTGGGGAGAGATGGCTGAGTGGACTAAAGCGTCGGATTGCTAATCCGTTGTACGAATTTTCCGTACCGAGGGTTCGAATCCCTCTCTTTCCGTTTCCGTCGATGATTTGGTATTTTATTTACCTTTTTTTTTTTGAATTTCTAGAGCGGAGCCTCTTTTGTTTTCTTTGTTTGTTTTATTTTTTTCATATTTCTTTTTTTTTATATTAACGATTCACTTTTCTATTTTTTTATTTAATATATTTAATAGTTAAAATAGATAATAAGAATATTTCAAAATCAAGCACAAGCAAGGAAAACACAGAAAAAAAATATGATTTTTTATTCTTCACGTCCCGGATTACGTCCTGGATCGTTAGATAGGAATCCGAAGATGAAAAGAGAAACAAAGAATATCACTACCGTGTAAACAAATAGTTTTAGAGTAAGCATTACACAATCTCCAAGATCATTAAAAAAAAAGAAAGAGAATAGATTCTCCTATACTACACATTATGTTTCTTTTGATACTAAGAAATGAAGTGATTTCGAGAAATAGAAAAAACTTTTTGGAAATTAATTTGTAATAAGAGTCGATTCCTTGGAAAAAAATGTAAGAATGAGGAAATGAGATGGTCCAGATTTTTCTTGTCTATAAAAAAATTTCCATATTTGAATCGAGGATTCACGCTATAAGACTTATCTGATCTTAAAAATTGTTAAAATGTTCGAATTTCTTTTTTTCGAAAAAATTATGAATTTTTCTAGGACAGTTTTCAAATTAAGGATCTCATCGAAAACTTACAGCAGCTTGCCAAACAAAAGCTAAGAGAAAAAAGAGTAGAGGTATTACTGGCATAATATCTACAATTGGATTCAAAAAAGCGTAGGCTTCAGGTAATTTCGCGAAGAAAAAACTACTTGAATAAAGGGCAGAGTTAATCCAAATACAGACCAAACTAAAGATATTAAGCATAACAAACATTTTTTTTCTTTAAGATAATTGTATTTTTTCTTTTTTTGAGTTAAATTCATTTAAATTAAGTTAATATTCTTATTAATATATTCTGAATTTTATACTAAATGAATTATTAATTTATTGTTATTGAATATTGAATTTTTTTAATTTCGCTTTTTTTGTTGTTATTTATTTCATTTTTTATTTATACTATTATTTATACTATTAATAAATATTAATTAATATAAAATTAATTAATGAAATAAAAAAAAAATGAAATAAAAATATAAAAAATATAATATTATAATATAATATTATAATATAATATTAATAAATAATATTAAATAATAAAAATCGAATATAAATCTAATTAAATATAATAAAAAAAGTTGAATTAATTACGAATAAAATGATAAATCAAATAAAGAATAAAGAAAGTAGACCCCAAAAATCCTTCTTTGATTTGAACTTATCCAATTCAAAATCTTTCCATTCTGAAATAAAAAAGAAATACAAAAATAGAAGAAATCATACTTTCATGCAATATCTTAATTGAATTCTATGTAATGATCAATAATTTCAGTTTAATTCTATATCTACACATATAAAAATTCTAGCAACAATTTATTCTATAGATATTTAGATATTTGAACTGGAATTGACGAACAACCAATATCAATAATAGTGTTTATAAGTATCGAATAGAAATAAATAGAAATGGGGCGTGGCCAAGCGGTAAGGCAACGGGTTTTGGTCCCGCTATTCGGAGGTTCGAATCCTTCCGTCCCAGAGCATATACATTCATGATATATATCATATCTGAATACAAATTTTGTATTGTATATCAAAATAAAGAATAAAGATTGCCCTTTTTTGAGAAACCTTCTGTTTAAGACTTGGGTAGAATGTGATTCTTCTTTTTTTTTTAATGATTCGTCTCGAAATCGAGTCACTTTGAAGATGTAGATTCAAAAAGAACTTCTTTTTTTTTTATTCGTGTTATTGTTGTTATTGTATATTAAAAATGGATAATCTATATTATTCTTATTCTAATAAAAATATATTAAAAATATTAAAATAATTAATTTGAAATTTCGAATTCGAAATGGAAATTCAAAGAAATAAAAATAAATAGGATTTCGAAATAGAAATATATAATTAATAATTAATATAATTAAATAAAAAATATATAAAAGAAATAAAAAAAATCGAATTTCATATAATATGAAATATATTTTTAATATTAAATTAATATATAATATAAAATATATTTCATTTTTTTTTTTTGAATTAATTTATTTGAATAATTAATAAAATAAAGTTTTTTTTTCTATTTCATTTTTTTTTAATTAAAAAAAAATAAAAATAAATAAAAAATATATTATTATTATATTATTATTATATTATAATTATATAATTAAATATAATTATTATAATTATAATTAATAAATAGAATTAATAATAATTAATAAATATTATAATCATAATTTATAAAAATTCGAATTCTATTTATTTTTCTATTTTTAAGTTTAAGAATATTTCTTTCTATTTTTAAGTTTAAGAATATTTCGAATTTCCTTTTTTCTAAAAAAAATAAGAATCGAAATTATATTCCTACAATCTACAATATCGGATTAATTTGAATTTTTGTTGATACTTCTTTACTTTATAAATTTGCCATTCATATAGAAAGAAAAAAATATGGATTATTATGTATCGATTGAATCAATGACTATTCATGATTTCATAATTGAATCAATTACATACCGGCTCCAAACTAGAGGAATGTTATGGTAAAACTTCGTTTGAAACGATGTGGTAAAAAGCAACGTGCGACTTGAAAGACATGATTAGATTAGCCGTGGATTCTTTCATCCACCATTTTTCTATTATATAGAAATGAGGGTGCTCTTGACTCGACATCGTTTGTTCTGTTCCACTCGAATTCATTTTTGGGGGTAAGGGAGAGGGGTTGATGATGGAAATAGGACATGATGGAGCTCGAGTTGATTCATTTCTCAGGGGCAAGTTTCTAGGGTTAGTGAAAATTAATAAGTTAGAACAACTTCGTAAGTATATTTTCAATATAGAAATCGAAAGGATCCAATTCGAGCAAGTTCAAAAAAATTGGTAAAACTATTTCGATCAAAAGTGGATCTGCGGGAATCGACCATCTATTTGTATGATTCTTTGATGGAAAGAAATAAAACAAATTGGTATGTTGCTGCCATTTTTGAAACGATTAAAGATCCTCGAAGTAATGTCTAAACCCAATGATTCAAAGAAAAGCTAACGGATCATAGAACAAGTAAATACCATTTTCAATTGTCTCAACAAATATATTCGACTGAAGACGAAAAATAGATTCTAAAGAAAGGAGACAGACAAGAAAGGGGGGTAAAGACCGCTCAATAAATGAAATAAAATACCTAACTAAAGGTTTGGTTTTCCTTTGAGTTATTGTTATTTGAGAGTTATCCAACTTGAGTTATGAGGTTGCGAATACGAGTGATTCTTTTTCGGGAAAGAATAAGAAAAAAGTATTTAAATCATAGTCTAATTGATTTGGTTATTTTATGGATCTATTTGACATCATAATTCTATACATAGACATAATTTCTAATTTTCTCGAGCCGTACGAGGAGAAAACTTCTTATACGTTTCTAGGGGGGTGTATTGTTTATCTATATCTATCCCAATGAGCCGTTTATCGAATCGTTGCAATTGATGTTCGATCTCGAAGAGAGGGGAGAGATCTTCGGAGAGTGGGTTTTTATGATCCGATAAAGAATCAAACCTATTTAAATATTCCTGTTATTCTATATTTCCTTGAAAAGGGCGCTCAACCTACAGGAACTGTTCAAGATATTTCAAAAAAGGCGGGTGTTTTTATGGACCTTTATCCTAATCAACAAACGAAATTTAATTAATGAAATAAATACATAAAAAAAAGAGGGTGTGGATGACTTGTATATAGATTTATATAACTCTTTTCTCTCTTATCCCCCCCCCCCGCTCTCTTCTCTTGCTCTATTCATACCTAATTTATTCTTACTGCCATAGAATGGCTGTTTTCTACAAAAAATCCCTTTTTTTTTTTTATTTTATATTATTTATATCCATAAATAAAAAAAGGACAAATGAAGTAATAAATGAAGTAATTTGGTCTATAAATACATTGGTGGTTTTTGTTGGAATTCTCTGAATCAATTTAAAAAAGAAAGGGGGTTGGGTTAAGCTTTCTTACTCTTTATATTGATTGAATGATTATATTATTATATCTTTGATATCTTTGAATTATTATATTTATTGATTGAATAAACCCGATCTCTATTTTTTTTTTCATTAATTTTTGCATACGCCTTTTTTTTTGTATCTATGTCGATTATTTCTATAATGTTAATACAACATAATTGCTTGGTTTTTTTATTTACTTTATTTTTTTTTGTATTAGCTTAGTATTTATTATTTATATTGATTATATTTACAAACTTTGATTGAATTAAATTCAATTGGATTTCAATTGGTATTTCTTTGTTCTTTTTTGTTATTTAATATTTCAGTTTCTAATTCGTTTATTTTCTCTATTGTATTCTTTTTTCAACATTAATATTGACAACAGTGTATCAAACAAATATAATCCGATCGTGAATAAATGGATCCATTTATTCACGTTCCATAGCATAGGATTTTTTTTACTTCATCAAATGGATGGGTTCGTTGGATTTTCTGTGATATAAACAAGAAAAGAAATTTTTTTATAATTGAATATTAGAATATAAATAACAAAGGAAAATAAAAAATTTAATAAGAAATTTTGAATATAAAAAGAAATTTAGAAAAATTCTAAAAAAATTAATAAAGATTAATAAAGAAAATGAAAATAATGTATAATTAGAATATAGGAGACAAAGAGGTGATCTATAAATTGTGATTTTATTTTTTTTATCTGAGAAAATTTTTTGTATTTTCATCTGATCTGTTCATTTTTATGTTCAGAATCGATTCTACTTCGACATTTTTTATTTTTTTTTTATGGAATATTTTTCCAATTCAATCTTTTTATTTATTTTGATTGTAATTGTATCTACATATCCTATTTTATTATTTATTAGTTTCTTTTTTTAGTTTATTTGATTAGGGTTGCTAACTCAATGGTAGAGTACTCGGCTTTTAAGTGCGACTCAATTTTTTACACATTTCTATGAAGCAACGGATTCGTCCATACCATCGGTAGAGTTTGTAAGACCACGACTGATCCAGAAAGGAATGAATGGAAAAAGCAGCATGTCGTATCAATGGAGAATTCTAAGAATATTTCATTGTTATTGGATTGGGCCCCAATTTTTGTTTGAATTCTTGGCTCGGAACAAAAAAAATTCACATTTTGGTTGAATTAATAAATGGATAGAGTTTGGCGGCTCCAATTATAGGGAAACAAAAAGCAACGAGCTTTCGTTTTGAATTTGAATGATTACCCCATCTAATTATACGTTAAAAATATATTAGTACGTGATGCGGGAAAAGCTTTTCCCATGGATGGATTATTGATTTTTGTTATGAGTCCTAACTATTAGCTATTCTCCATTATATTATTATATTATGGGGTGGCGATAAATGTGTAGAAGAAAGAGTATATTGATAAATATTTTTTTCCAAAATCAAAAGAGCGATTGGGTTGAGAAAATAAAGGATTTCTAACTATCTTGTTATCCTAGAACGAACATAAAACAATTAGATGGAAAAAGCGAGTAGAGAGAGTCCGTTGATGAGTCTTACTTATTTTCTAGGTATCTATTCCATTTTTATTAGAATAGAATACCCTGTTTTGACTGTATCGCACTATGTATCATTTGATAACCCAATAAATCCTCGGCCCAAATCGAATTTCCAAAATGGAGGAATTTCAAGTATATTTAGAACTAGATAGATCTCGTCAACATGACTTCCTATACCCACTTATTTTTCGGGAGTATATTTATGCACTTGCTTATGATCATGGTTTAAATAGCTCCATTTTGTCGGAAAATCTAGGTTATGACAATAAATCTAGTTTACTAATTGTAAAACGTTTAATTACTCGAATGTATCAACAGAATCATTTTATTATTTCTGCTAATGATTCTAACAAAAATCCATTTGGGGGGTACAACAAGAATTTGTATTCTCAAATAATATCAGAGGGGTTTGCCGTCAGTGTGGAAATTCCATTTTCCCTACAATTAATCTCTTCCTTAGAGGAGGTAGAAATCGTAAAATCTTATAATTTACGATCAATTCATTCAATATTTCCTTTTTTTGAGGAAAAAGTTCCATATTTAAATTATGTGTCAGATGTACGAATACCCTACCCTATCCATCTGGAAATCTTGATTCAAACCCTTCGATACTGGGTGAAAGATGCCTCCTCTTTTCATTTATTAAGGCTTTTTCTTTATGAGTATTTTAATTGGAATAGTTTTATTACTCAAAAAAAATGGATTTCTACTTTTTCAAAAAAGAATCCAAGATTTTTCCTGTTCCTATATAATTTTTATGTATGTGAATACGAATCTATCTTTCTTTTTCTCCGTAACAAATCTTCTTATTTACGATTAACATCTTCTGGAATCCTTTTTGAGCGAATCAATTTCTATGCAAAAATAGAACATTTTGTAGAAGTCTTTGATAAAGATTTTCCGTCCACTCTATGGTTCTTCAAGGACCCTTTCATTCATTATGCTAGATATCAAGGAAAATCCATTCTGGCTTCAAGGAATACGCCCTTTTTGATGAATAAATGGAAATACTATCTTATCCATTTTTGGCAATGTCATTTTTATGTTTGGTTTCAACCG